TGAAGAAATGACCTTAAATCTTTGTGTACTGACTCCTAATCGAATTGTTTGGAATTCAGAAGTAAAAGAAATAATTTTATCTACTAATAGTGGCCAAATTGGCATATTACCAAACCACGCCCCTATTGCCACCGCTGTAGATATAGGGATTTTGAGAATACGACTTAACGACCAATGGTTAACAATGGCTTTGATGGGCGGTTTTGCTCGAATAGGCAATAATGAGATCACTGTTTTAGTAAATGACGCTGAGAAGGGTAGTGACATTGATTCACAAAAAGCTCAGCAAACTCTTGAAATAGCAAAAGCTAACGTGAGAAAAGCAGAAGGAAAGAGACAAATAATTGAAGCAAATCTAGCTCTCAGACGAGCTAGGACACGAGTAGAGGCTATCAATACGATTTCTTAACTAGAACTTGTAGGTGTGTCTGAATAATCAAAAGAAGTTCGTCTTATATACTCTTTAGATATCTCTTTAGAATCTATATAGAGATCATAGATATCCTATTTTATTTGTATTTGATTCAATCAACAAAATAAAAAAAAAAATATATATAAATTCAAAATGAAATTTTTGAATTTTATAGTCTTAAAAGAAGGTGAGTAGAAAAACTTATTAGATACCGTTGATCCCGGTATCTGATAAGTTTTACCTACTATTGGATTTGAACCAATGACTCCCGCCGTATGAAAGCAATACTCTAACCACTGAGTTAAGTAGGTCGTTTGTCATTACAAAGAGAACCAAATAGAACCATCACATAGATAGATTATAAATACAATATTGCTTAGAAGCAATATCAATCAAACAACTCAAAGAGCTATTATGTTGGATCGCGGAATATTCATCTTGACAAGAAATTATCTACATGCTAAAATATGTAGCACAAACATAAGGGCTATAGCTCAGTTAGGTAGAGCACCTCGTTTACACGTGCGCCAATGTTTTTCAGGGAGTCCATCATGCAATCTGATCTTTTTGACAAATGGATGTCTTACTCTATGACTTTGAGGAAACAAAATAAGAGAACAATAGCCTGACAATTAGTTCTAGTTCGGTCCGATTCAAGTGTACATTTAGTCGCCAAATAGAACAGAACCCATTATTGATTTGCGATATTGATAAGGTGAATACCCAGCCTATTCAATGCTAGGCATAATGAGTATAAGGGCCTCAAAAAAATCTCTTTTCGTCCTATGAACTTTAAGGTGTATGAAGTTTCATATTTGATTCTTTAAGCAGAACGATAGAGACTCCATTTAATTTTTTAATTGATGATCTAGGCCAAAAGCAGACCTACGTCAAGATAACTCTTCTTTGAAACACTTTGGTAGTGCTTCTGAATCAAAGTTTAAGTAAATGATGAATCAAAGCACGTGGAACTATCTTCTTTCTATCAAGAAAAATATGGTAAACTAGCTGAGATTTGTTTCAGTTAATGAAAGAGCCCAATGCAAAAAAAATGCATGTTGGGTCTTTGAAACAGTTCAAATCATTTTGAGAATAATCAGTTTGATCTGTTTTACCGAGAAGGTCTACGGTTCGAGTCCGTATAGCCCTATAAAGTAAAGTAAAGTTATATATTATCGAATGAATATTAATGATTATTTGATTTCTTTGTTGTTTATAACCGATCAATTCGTTCTCATCAAAATACTAAAAAATTCCCATAAACTCACTGATGAGGATTATTTAGAACAGAGTAATAAAAGGAAATAAAAAATGTATTTCACTGGATCCAATGGGTATTTATCCAATCTCCAATCCAATTTTTCTTCATTAAATTTTATAAAACTTTGTAGTTAAATGAAGAAAAATTTGGAATTTTGTCTTTCCTATCCCACTCAAAGAATTAACGATGTTCCCTTTTTTGTTTTGCTTCATTTTAATCCTAGTGATTTTTTAGAGTCAAAATCAAATTATGAGTTAAAAATTTAATTCCAACCTAACCAATTTATTTGTAGATAAAGCTTGGATTTGAAAAAACTCTTTGGTCAATTTGTAAACATTGTAAAAAATCTTTTGTTTGTCTTCATATACCTTACCCAAAAAAACACAAAACAAGTAGTCTTTTCTTTCCTTATACGATCAATAGAGACTACTCCTTCCGAATTCAAATTAAATCAAATATACCAACACGATTCTAATTATTTCTGAAATAAAAATTCCTAAAAATTCTCTTACGTCTGAATTATTTATAATAAATTACAATATCACGATCACGAAAAAAAAAAATAGAAATGAAATGAATTAGAAATTTGAAACAAAAAAATGAGAATTCTATGTTGGAATTCTTTTTCCTTCTTTATTTAAAGAAAACCAAGGTGAAAGCGAGAAAGTTTTAGTTGTATATAGAAGAAAAAGAACAATTTCTATACTATTTCTATAGAATTAGAATTCGGATAAAAAGAATATAACTTAATGTTAAGTGGAATGTAAAACAAAAGATAAATAAGATTCCAGTCAATCACTCTTTAAACAAAAGACATCACGCAGTAA